TAATTTAGTATTTCTTTTTATTTGTATGTAATACCACCTTAATGTTGTTTTTTTTATTGATTGATAGGAATTTTCTTGTTAAGATCCTATAAATCGACTGAAACCTCAGATTCATACTAGAACCACGATGATTCAATAAAATCTTCAAACTAAGCCCAAAGATTGCATGAGTCAAAACCGTTGTATCATCGCTTATTTAATATAATGACTAAAAATCCAAAAAAAAAATGGATCAAAAGTAAGAAAGAATGAATATACAAAGAGTTTGAAAAAAGAAAAATCTTTCAATTTATACTCTCTAACTCTAATCTCTAATTCTTTGAAATTTTTTGTTGTAGTCCGGTCGCGGGATCTCTCTCTCTATATTAAATATGAATCATAGTTGGACTAATTCGTAATCTATTTCATATATTCCGTGCTCCAAATACTCGAATAAATACCTGACGAGGTAAAAACCCCATCTCTATCAAGATGACAGACCCATCCTCTGTACTATCAATAGGATCCATTATAACAAGTCGCACACTCATATTCCAAAAATACAGAAAGAAATAAATTCCACGATCGAACTACCAAAATAGAATAGGGATGGGCTAAAAAAATCCGAGATCCAAACGCTTCGCTTTGTATTGAAAAACGAGGACTTCACTATTCTTGTAAATTAAATCTTGTAAATGAAATCTAATTCATTGAAATTCCATCCAATAAAACAGAAGAATTATAAATCTCCAAAATAATAGATAAGAATATCGCAAATAAAGCCATTGCGACACCCATCAAAGGAGTAGTCCCCCATCCCGGAGCTACTTTACCATATTCCGAATTCAACGGTTTCAATAAAGTCCCTACAAAAGTTCGTCTTGGACCAGACTTAGAACTGCCCTCAATGCTTTGTGTAGCCATAAGTACTATTTTGATTTTATTTTGTATTAATTAAGATCTGTTGACTTTGTATAGCATTCTGTTGTAAATAAATTAGCATAGATCCATCGCGGTCTTGTCTTGAAATAGATAATAATGGAAACAGCAACCCTAGTCGCCATCTCTATATCTGGTTTACTTGTAAGTTTTACGGGGTATGCCTTATATACTGCTTTTGGGCAACCCTCTCAACAACTAAGGGATCCCTTCGAAGAACACGGGGACTAGTTGAAGGAAAGAGCTTCCTAAGATTTGGAAGCTCTTTCCTTCAACTAAGATAATGAAAAATAACTAAGATGATGAAAAATCATTTCATCTTTTTAGTTGGAACTTTAGGCGGTTCTCGAAAAAAGATAGCGAAAAAAATTATTCCTAAAGTCGAAACTAAGAGAAATGTATAAACCAATGCTTCCATAGATTCGATTGTGGTTTACAATTATAACTTCCATACCTGTTTATTTTGGATCACCCTCCATCTAAAAAAAAAAAAAAGAGCAAGATTCAAAGAAAGGGTGGCAATTCAAATTAAAATATCGTCGGTACCTTCTTTCAAATAAAAAAAAAATAGAGGAGAGGTGAAAAGTAAGAGATCAATGGTGTATCAAACTACTTGTCTTCTTGTAGTTGGATCCCCCAGTTTCTGGAATGCTCCAAATTCAACTTGAGCGTCTAAATCTGGATCAATCCCAGCAAAAACATCTCTGAACAAAGTTCGAGCACCATGCCAGATGTGTCCGAAGAAGAAGAGCAGAGCAAATGAAGCATGCCCAAAAGTAAACCAACCCCTTGGACTGCTCCTAAAAACACCATCGGATTTCAAAGTAGCACGATCTAATTCAAAAATTTCACCCAATTGAGCGCGTCTAGCATATTTTTTCACAGTGGCAGGATCGTTATAACTGACCCCATTTAGTTCGCCACCATAGAACTCAACAGTTACACCTACTTGTTCGACACTATACTTCGACTCTGCCCTTCGAAAAGGAACATCAGCTCGAACAATTCCGTCTCCGTCTACCAAAACAACCGGAAATGTTTCAAAAAAAGTAGGCATGCGGCGTACAAAAAGTTCACGCCCTTCTTTATCTCTAAAGATAGGATGTCCTAACCACCCAACAGCTATCCCGTCCCCATTGTCCATTGAGCCTGCTCTGAACAATCCGCCCTTTGCCGGATTATTGCCGATGTAATCATAAAAAGCTAATTTTTCAGGAATTTTAGACCAAGCTTCAGATAAACTTTGATTTTCGGCTAGCCCAGCACCAACTCTTCGATATATTTCTTGCTGGAAGTATCCTTGATCCCATTGATAACGAGTCGGACCAAATAATTCAATCGGGGTAGTTGCTGAACCATACCACATAGTTCCAGCAACAACAAAAGCTGCAAAAAAGACAGCAGCGATACTACTGGAAAGGACGGTTTCAATATTTCCCATACGTAATCCTTTGTATAGACGTTGAGGCGGACGGACACTAAGATGGAATAGGCCCGCTAATATGCCTAATGTCCCTGCTGCAATATGATGAGAGGCTATTCCGCCCGGAACAAAAGGATCAAAACCTTCCACACCCCATGCCGGACTTACAGATTGTACCCTTCCGGTAAGTCCATAAGGGTCGGACACCCATATTCCAGGACCGTACAATCCGGTCACATGAAAAGCGCCAAACCCAAAACAGGCCACCCCCGAGAGAAATAAATGAATTCCAAAGATCTTGGGCAAGTCCAAAGAAGGTTTTCCCGTACGTTCATCACAAAATATTTCTAGATCCCAATACACCCAATGCCAGATAGCTGCCAAGAAGCACAAGCCAGAAAACACAATATGAGCTCCAGCCACACCTTCATAACTCCAAATACCCGGATTCGTTACGGTTCCTCCAGTGATACTCCAACCGCCCCATGAATTGGTTATCCCTAAACGAGTCATGAAAGGTATAACGAACATGCCTTGTCTCCACATTGGGTCGAGAACAGGATCGGAGGGATCAAAAACTGCTAATTCATATAGAGCCATCGAGCCGGCCCAACCAGCAACCAAAGCTGTATGCATTATATGGACAGACAGCAAACGACCGGGATCATTCAATACAACAGTATGAACACGATACCAAGGCAAACCCATGGAAATACCCCTTTATCAACGAAAAATAGACACTATGTAACTTTATTGCACTGAAAAAACTATGTTATATATTTCCACTTTTCAGTGGATTATCTCGGGGAAAGGATTACTATTTTTATTTTAGTAATATTTTAGTAATAATGTAAGAATTCGGTTTGTAAGAAACAAGGGAAGCAGATCTATTCTATACCCGATAAGTAACAATATGCAATGGCAGGGTTGGCCATCTATCTTTATCTATGAGCGAATGCATACATATTTGTTCATCATTCAAAGGGCCTAATCATATTTGTAAGAATTTGACTTTTTAAGTTTGTCTCCCTTTACTTTATTTAAGATTTAGTTTTTTTATGAACTTATCGAATCTAAACATAAAATATGATAAAGCCCAATCTTATTAACACTTTATGAAAAAAAAATTCATTGTTACGCTTTCACATCAAAGTTATGAATTAGAGTATTTCATTTTTTTTTTTCATTAAATGCCTATTGGTGTTCCAAAAGTTCCTTTTAGAAATCCTGGAGAGGACGATTCAATTTGGATTGACATATAGTGCGACTTGTCAGATATATTGGGTCATATGGGATTTTCCCGTTCTCCCCCCCGATCGGGATATACTCTGTTTCGCCCAAGAAAGATTGATTAAATCTAAATCATCAAAAATTGGGAGCGTGAAATAAAATTAAGTGCAATTGCTTTCCTTTTTTGGGTATACAGATTAATATTATCCAATTTAGAATAATTTATGGTTGGCTTGCTTGTTTGGACCAATAAAATGAAGTATCCAGGCTTCGTTTAGAAAAAACCAATCAGTAAAGTAATATATCGAGCATTACTACTTGTATCCTATTCTATTTAATTTCGAATTTATTTAATTTCGAATTTATAAGTAGATAAGTTAATAAGTTATTAAGTATATAAGTAGAAGTAATATCAAATTGATAATCATAATCAATGGAATAATATGATGAATACATTAAATATTCGGCGTAAAGCATGAAATGAAAAAAAAGTGTAGCAAAAGGGTGTGGTATGGGGGCATTTGCCTTGCCCTATATGTGCAAATCAAAATCGGGCGGATCTTTACTCGGAGTAGAGCGCAAACCTAAAAGAATTGAATAAGACCCCTCGGGAACAAGAAAATGGCATCACGATTTGAATTGGATCACGATGAAAAATACATCAATGATGAAGTTAGTTTGATAAGTTTAATGAATTCTTTTTTAGATGTAAACACATCAAAACTCATCTTTCTTGAAAAATGGAAGAAAAGCCCTCCGTTAGAATAGAAGTTAGACAGAACTCACTAGCAAAAAAAGGGGGGGGGCTGGAATCTACACATTGATTCTTTTTTTTTTTTCGCGATTTATTTGGTGAACCGTATGCATCAAAAGGTGCATGTACGGTTTATAGGGGGTAGTTTTTTATCCTAATCAATCGACTTTATCGAGAAAGATTACTGTTTTTAGGTCAAGATGTTGATAGCGAGATTTCGAATCAACTTATCGGTCTTATGGTATATCTCAGTATAGAGAGTGAGACCAAAGATTTGTATTTATTTATAAACTCTCCCGGCGGATGGGTAATACCCGGAATAGCTATTTATGATACTATGCAATTCGTGCGACCGGATGTACAGACAGTATGCATGGGATTAGCCGCTTCAATGGGATCTTTTATCCTGGTCGGAGGACAAATTACCAAACGTCTAGCATTCCCTCACGCTCGGCGCCAATGGGTTTTTATTTGAAAGAAAACTATGCCTTCGCCGTCTGAACTATGAATATTAAGTAATAATAGCATGGCATTTCGAATTCGATATAAGAAATTTTTTTTTCTTGTTTTTTAAAACGGTAGATTATGTATCGAAAGATTAGTATGAGATATAGGGATACTTACGATTTTATCTTATCTATCGGGATCTATTTCAGCGTCACAAACTTTTTTGTTTTCACGCCCGGGGACTCTTAACACATTTATGTTATGAAAGAGTACGAAAAAAAAAATTATATTCTTTTTTTATTTGCATTTGAAAAAAGAAACTTTGGGATTGCTAAATCGCCCATGAAATAAAGCAACGGAACCACCATAGTATTTTTTTAACTCCTAAAAAAAAGAAGGGCGGTTATTGTATTATTTACCGATCTAGGCATGAGAAATGAAATATTCTCTGTTTTTATTCAATGAAAGGTAAAAGTCAATTCTATTGTGGAGCCGTATGCAATGCGCAAACAATGCCTGTACGGTTGTTCAATTTTATCTTTTTTTTTCTTATTATTCGTTATCTCTTCTCTTTCTCGTCACCGTATCAGCCGAGATAGAGTAACCATCGATTATCTTATATCCTCAGGGTAATGATTCATCAACCTATTGCTGGTTTTTATGAAGCACAAGCAAGAGAATTTGTCCTGGAAGCGGAAGAACTACTGAAACTTCGCGAAATCCTGACAAGGGTTTATGCACAAAGAACGGGTAAACCCTTATGGGTTGTATCCGAAGACATGGAACGAGATGTTTTTATGTCAGCCACAGAAGCCAAAGCTTATGGAATTGTTGATCTTGTAGCAGTTGCCTAAAAAATAGCAGGAATTTTATGCAATCGCAGTTTGCGATTTTATTTATTATTTTTATTCTTTTCTTTTTTTAACTATTAATATAGAAAATTAATATAGAATAATATAGAAAATTAATATAGAAAAGAAATAACTCATAATCGTCCGGTTAGGATCGATCTAAACCAGCCCATTATGCATACGATTCAACATGCCAACTATTAAACAACTTATTAGAAACACAAGACAGCCAATCAGAAATGTCACCAAATCCCCCGCACTTGGGGGATGCCCTCAGCGCCGAGGAACATGTACTCGGGTGTATGTGCGACTCGTTCAGATCATGGGTTCGGATAAGATAAAATAAAGGAAACCCTTTTTCCGCTATCCGTGAGCAGTACGGATGAATAGGATAGAATAGAAGAAAGCCCCTCGCTATCTAAAAAAAACATTTATCCCTCTCTTGTGTATCAAATTTATGGTTTCCATTGGTGCATTAATCACCTCAATTTTCAATTTAAAATGAGAAAGAATTCCCATTGGTAGCAAATGATTAGTCGTTAAGCAGGGGAAATCTTATTTAAATTTAAATTAAAATAAAAAAAAAAAGGCCGAAAGTTATGCCCCTACTCTTGCAAGAACGGACTAACAGGGTCAGCCAATCCGCTAATTTTCATAATTAAATACCGTTACTGTATAGATAGATCTCGTTGTGAAAGAACTATTACTGGAGAATTCATGAGTAGAGCTAAAAAGTATGAACTGTACAAGTTAGCAATAGCATTGATTAAATGATTAAATGAGGAAAGGGGCTCCGGTGTATAGAGCAGACCTCACCGTTTAAGAAATAACCATAGAAACGATGGAACCCACTAATTTTTTAGCTATTTCTAGTTATTACTTTTTTATTCGGTTTTTGTTTGATACCCAATATCAATACAATTTTTTTTTTCTTTCTCTTTTTCTAGGCGAAAAACCTAGAAAAAAAAAGAACAAATCGTGGTTGGGAAGGTTATAGTAGCAAAAGCCGTTGGAATTATTATTTTATACATTGGCAGAATCCGTTTTGTTAATATAGAAGGGGGAAAACGAATAACTGAAAGAAAAGAAATTTATTAGTTATTCATCAAAGTTTCGTTTATTCAATGACCAGAATTAGACGAGGATATATAGCGCGGAGGCGTAGAACAAAAATTCGTTTATTCACATCAAGTTTTCGAGGGGCGCATTCAAGACTTACTCGAACTATTATTCAACAAAAAAGAAGAGCTTTGGTTTCGGCCCATCGGGATAGAGATAAGCACAAAAGAAATTTTCGTCGTTTATGGGTCACTCGGATAAATGCAGTAATTCGCGAAAGCGCGGTATCCTATAGTTATAGTAGATTCATAAACAATCTGTCCAAGAGACAGTTGCTTCTTAATCGTAAAATACTTGCGCAACTAGCTATATTAAATAGGAATTGTCTTTATATGATTTCGACTGACATTAGAAAATAAGGAAAGTGGAAGGGGTACGTCGGGATGTTTTACATACACGTTATTTCCGGGAGAATGAATTCCGAGAAGGTAGAATAGAAATTAATATGATAAAATAAGAGAATATGATCAGGTAGCCAAACTGAGTAAAAACTTGAATTTAGATAAAAAAAACGATTTTTTTTTCCAATTCGTTTTTTTCTTACAAGACGACGACAATCAAATCTAGATTTTCAGATTTTTCGAACAAAATATCAATTTAATTTGAGCTCGGATTCGAATTTTGATTTTGATTCAATTGAAGAGTAACCCTATTTTTTTCTAGTTCTAAGACCAGAAGTGCGAGCGGCCGATTCGTTTTTTTCAAAATGTTTTTCATTATTAAGAAAAGGTAACAAAGATAAAATACGGGCTTGCTTTATAGCAATAGTAATTAATCGTTGTTGTTTTAAAGTTAATCTATTTACCCGCCTAGATAATATTTTTCCTTGTTCACTAATAAATCGAGTAATTAAACTTATATTTCTATAATCAATTCGATCCCCCGATTGGATCGGGGGCAAACGCCTACGAAGGGGTCGCTTGGACTTAAAAAAAAGTCGCTTGGATTTATCCATGGTTTGTTTAGTCCTTATTTTGAAAATCCTATTTCTTTTACTTGATCGGATCAAAAATGATAATGATTTAGAATTAAAAGAAATAGGATTTTCCTTCTTTCTTGTTTATATTTCAATATAGAATTTACAATATTGAAATTATTTACAATATTCTATTTATTAAAATTGTATATACAATTTTATAAATAGATTTTATCTTCCCATATTATATCCTAATAGGATATTTTTTGTTAATATATCATTTTTCATCTTCCCTGTAAAGCCGCTATCGTTTCCGTCTATTTCTTTATCTCCCCATGAATTGTATGCTTGGAACAATAGGGACAGAATTTTCTCAATTCCAATCGATTAGGCGTATTGTGTCGATTCTTTTGAGTACTATATCTGGAAATGCCTCTTGGTTTCTTATTAACATTGTTTCGAACACAACCGGTACATTCCAAAATAATTCTTACTCGGGCATCTTTACCCTTGGCCATGAGCCCCTCCCTCACCTTGATTTTTTATTTACTCAACGCTTCGATTTTCCGATCTGAAGAGAAGAAGAGCGGAATAAAAAAAAATCGAAGTTGCTAGCTCGAAATCAAATCCAGAAATCAAATTATAAAAAATTTCATTGCAACCCAATATCCTAATAAAAAAAAAGTAATAAAATAATAAGTAATACAATGCTTTGAAAATATATTTCAATTAGAAGTTTAGTACAGTATTTCATTTAAACATCGTATATGATACTCTCGCCCTAGCTACATTTTTATTTCCGTTTTCTTAATTGACGTTAATTTACTTGAAAACGGGGCCCGCGCTCTGAATTTTGCTGCGGTTGAATAAACTTTCTTTTATTCTATATTTTCTTTTTTTTGTTTTTTATAAATAAAAAAAAAATATAGAATAATTTTTATAAAAATAAAGAAGAGGAGGTAGCAGTCACAGATATTTAATTGTATCTCTAATCTTCTTCACACCCCCCATTATTGTTATGTTAATAAAATAACTAGAATGAAAAAAACGGGAATGTCAACGCATCCGGGAAAAAGCGATTGATCTCTATCAATAGACCGGCTAAAGCCCCGAACCATAGAGTACTTATTACCGGGGCTACAGATAGATATGTTTTTAGATCTCGCATTTTAAATCCTCCTTATTGTAATAATTTATTGTAATAATTGTAATATAATTGTAATAAATAATATTTATTGTAATACCTAATGGTAATACATATATGATCAGATCGGATATATAGTTAAATAAAAAAAGATCAGATGTATATATAAAAAAAAGCCACTTGCGTTTGGTTTGTACACAGAATCCAGAATTCAAATTGAAATGTACAACGCTTTGATAGATAAGATTTTCCTTTTCTTAAAAGAACAAAATATATATCTTTTTTCCTATTTTATTTTTTCATATACCATAGAATATCATATAATAAAAAAAAAGTTTATTATTATATGATAAAAAAATGATATGAGATCAAAAAAAAAGACGAAATAGAAAGATCGAAATAGCAAGATAATATGTATATCAATGAAGAAAATAAAATAAGTATATAGAAAAGAAGGCAGGAATTCTCTACAATGACATTGTAATCCAATTGAATTGAAATGAAAGGGATGTAGCGCAGCTTGGTAGCGCGTTTGTTTTGGGTACAAAATGTCACGGGTTCAAATCCTGTCATCCCTACCTATCACTTCGCCCCAGAGCCATAACGAGGGTCCATTGAAATCAATAAAAATTGGACATGACATACCTACTCTTTAATTTCTATTTTATATCATATTATATATCATCCTACAGCCCTTCAACATGTATTGTAGTTAAAAAAAATAAAGACTTTTTTTCCTTACAGTCTTTTTTTTTTGTAATTTCGTGGTAAGAAAGCGCTCTTAGTTCAGCTCGGTAGAACGTGGGTCTCCAAAACCCAATGTCGTAGGTTCAAGTCCTACAGAGCGTGATTCCGTTCTTGTTTTTTTAGGTCGAAATTTTTACGTAAAAAATGGAACAGCAATCTGAATTTGACCTCCCCCTTTCTTGAATCCGAAGGAGGTCAGAAAAGCAAGGTATTAATTAATCAAAGGTCCAACTGATCACCACGTCTGTATTGTAAATATGCAGTTACGAATAATCCAGCCAAAGTAATAGGAATTAGACCTAAAACGATTCCAAATAGAAAAACTTCAATCATTTCAATTTCTTTGATTCAATTTCTTTGAAAGGGAAAGGGAGAGGTAATATTTATTTTTAAATATTAATCCATATTGCACATAAATTTCAATAAGCAAAAATGGAAAATGGATATGATA